AAAATTCCCATTCAATGCATGAAATGAAGTAGGATAATTTAGGATAATTCCTTATTGACAATACATCTATTGACAATATATCTAAATAATAGATATCTGTGTAACAATTTATGTTCTGGGGTTTACACAGACTCATATGTTTTGTTATAATTGAAATTGAGAAATATTTTTTGATTGAAAAATCAATACTGATTTGTTCTGTCTCAATTTGTATTTTGTCATTAGGAAAACACAATTTGAAATTCAAATCCCAGAATCGTTCATGAATTCGAAGTTAAGGGGTCAATAGTCAATGGTTCTAATTTCTCGTCTGAAAAATACACATTTGATTTCTCAATAGAAAAACGAGAGAATGTTTTTAGCATTGTGTATTTTCAGATACTATACAATCAATCATAAGGGATGGATCAAATCCAATCAAAAGGGGTCTTTCTTTTATTTTAGGAAATAAAGGATTAAGGAAAACAGAAGTCAAAATGCAAGTACAATAAAAATTCAGTAATCCGGGAAAAATTGCATCTATTCTATTTTGTATCATTTTGGCGGCATGGCCGAGTGGTAAGGCGGGGGACTGCAAATCCTTTTTCCCCAGTTCAAATCCGGGTGTCGCCTGAATCACCAAAAAACTCGAAATCATAATCGATTGATTGGATTGGTTTCTCAATAGTGTTTGGTAGAACCCCTTTTTGACTCTGCGACATTAATTCCACTATTATTAGTGAGGAATAATAGAAAAATTTCTTCGTATTTATAGAGATAGGGGACATAATGCACATGGATATAGTAAGTCTCGCTTGGGCTGCTTTAATGGTAGTCTTTACATTTTCCCTTTCACTCGTAGTGTGGGGAAGAAGTGGACTTTAGAAGTACTACTAATTGAGTTCAGGAATCAAACCGTCTCGATTGTTTTATAGATCATTCTGTAACGCATTTTAAACTATTTAAAATCTTTGAATTTGATTTGGAATCCTATTGGATTCCAATGGAGTAATCTAGGATAGGAATCATACTCTTTCAATCAAAGAGATATTTCATCGATTCCTGTCTTTGTACTTCGAAAAGAAAGGGATTCAGATGATTGGAAATTTATTCCAACCTAAAATTCTTCCGAAATTTTCTATTTCAATCAATGGGAATAGGCTCTTACTATCTTTATAGACTTTATAGGCGGATACTAAGGAAAACCGGACCCTTTTTCTTTTTTTTTTCCTCTTTACTCTTCAAAAAAGAAGTCGTCTTGTTAAGCGTATACACACTTTCTATGAGAAATGATATAGAGATAGTGGTTGTTCAAGGAGAGACTGGGCAATAATAAGATCTTGCCTCGGGCGAGTTACAGACCGGGGATTTACCCTTTGGTTTCTATTCTAATTTTAGAAAGGCGGTTTATGCTTTATCGACTTATTTCATATCATGGTTCTGGCGTTAAAATAGACGAGTTTTCCCCTTCCTTATTAGTAAAAGGAAAGGAATTAGAATCCTAAGATAAGAATTATTTCAGATTGATCGGAACAAATAGATATATCAAATTGGGTCTTATGTCAATTCCATACAATATATGGAATATATGATATGGAATTAATATACACATATATGAAGAGAATATTGTAGATTGATATATAGAAACTTAAGCCTTTATCTTTATTCTAGATTACAACTTTATAGACTAAGAGATAGATAGTATGGTATAAAAATGAATTTTTATACCATACTATCTATCTCTTAGAAATTGCCGATTCTAATTATCGTGCGCTCATTTCATTTAAGTTAAGACGTGAAATTGGAATCCCTTTGATTTGACTTTGTCCATTTTTCATAAGAACTTGGAAGGAAAGTTTTATTCAATTGAATTAATCATTTTGACTGACTGTTTTTACGTAAATGATAAGTAGAAAAGCAGTAGGAACTAGAATGAATAGTGCAGTAGCAATAAATGCAAGAATATTGACTTCCATAATCTCATCAGTTTTTTACTTCGCAATAACTCGGGATTTAATCCCCTAGAGATGATAAATCTTTTGTCTATCGTCTGTAAATTCAATGAATGAATTACCTCTCGATGATCTTGAACCGGATCACTATCATGAATAACAATATCTGATCTATCAAATCAACCCGTTGTCAAGACTTGAATAGTATAACATAGGAAGTTCTTTTATCCATACCGAATTCAAATTTTGATTCCTGACTCAATTACTCCAAAATTTTATTTATCATACGTTTCCTTGTTTTTTCTATAACCCGCCTTGCGTCTTCCTTGGACAATCTTCTGATGAAGGATCATGAGATTGCCTTTCTACTTCAATTAATTACATAGTTCCAAACCTAACAAACAATAAAAGCGAAATGGAAAAATAGGAAAGCAAAAAGAAATCAAATCAAGACTTCTTTTTGCTTTGGGAATGAAAGTATATCCCTCGACACTCGTTACTGGTTCATAGAAAGGGAAAAATGCATTTTTGGATTTATTGGATCCGTCGGGACTGGCGGGGCTCGAACC